GTTTCGTCGATCCAATTACTTCATTTATTCACTTGATCTTTTTATATCCATCTTAAATAAATAATCCATCTTAAATCTTAAATAAATGAATAAATTTTTATCTTCAATAAATGAATAAATTGAATAAATAGAGTAAAAAAAGGGGGGTTTAGTAGAAAAAAAAAGTTATACAAAGCTATATATGAATCACCCCCCGCCCTCTTCTCTCTTTTTTTTTATTTCATTAATTGACTTTCATTTGATTAAAATGAAATTCTGTAAAAATCCCGGCCTTTTTTAAAATAGCATAAACAGTTTCTGTAGGTTGAGCGCCCCTTTCAAGAAAATAAAAAATCCCGGGAATATTTAAATAGGTTTTATTTTTTATCGGATCATAAAACCCCACTTTCTGAAGATCTCTTCCTTCTCTTCGAGATCGCACATCAATTGCAACGATTCGATAAAGGGCTCATTGGGATAGATGTAGATGAACTAGAACCCCCCCTAGAAACGTATACGAAGTTTTCTCCTCGTACGGCTCGAGAAATTGTAAGTTAGATCTATGTATCGCATTAGAATGTTAAATAGCTACATAACATCATCAAATCAATTAGACTATGGATTATTTAATCCTTTTTTTATTCCTCTTTCTCAAAAAAAATCATTTGTATTCTCATAACTCAAGTTGGCTAACTCTGAAATAGTTCAAAAGAAAACTAGGCATTTCATTTTTTGAGTGATCTCTAACCCCCTTTTTGTTTGTCTCGTTTAGAATAGATTTTGATTCTTTATCCTTTATCTAGTTGGTGAGACAATTGACAAAAAAAAGGGAGTATTTCCTTGTTCCAAACTATTTAATCTTTGCGCGGAATCATTGGGTTTAGACATTACTTCGGTGAATTTGAATCATTTCAAAATGGCAGCAACATGCCCCTTTTTATGATTTCTTTCTATCAAAAAATCATACGAACGATCGATTGCTGCATGATAGACTTTTGATTAAAAGAGTTTCACTAATTCTGCACAAATTTTCGTTTTTTATTTGAAACTTGCTCGAATTGGATCCTTTCGATTTCTACTAGATCGAAAATAGAATATACTTACGAAGTTGTTCCAACTTATTAATTGGGACTAACCTTAGATCCTTGCCCCTGAGAATTGAATCAATACTTTCTACTCGAGCTACATCATATACTGTTGACATTAAACCTCAACAAAAAACCGTGGTTCTAATGGAACAGAACAATGGATGTCGAGCCAAGAGCACCTTCATTTCTATAGAATAGAAAATGGTGGTTGTAAGAATCCACAACTGATCATGTCTGCCAAGTCGCACGTTGCTTTTTACCACATCGTTTCAAACGAAGTTTTACCATAACATTTCTCTAGTTTAGTTTGGAGCTGATATGTAATTGATTCAATTAGGGAATCAGGAATAGTCATTTGTTCGATCGGTTCAGAGAAATCTATAGAGAAATCTATATTTTTTCTTCTTTTATATGAATTGATGCTTGCTAAAGTAAAGCAATATTATCAAGAATGCAATTTCAATGCATTTTTTATTTTAGTCCATAATGCAATAGTTTTATTTTCTTTATTAAGTTATACAAAATTTATAAATAGTACGAATAAAAAGTTCTTTATTTATTATTCAATTTACATTTTATTCAATTTACATTTCATCTTCAAGTAACCTAAACCTAATAGGATATATTCAACAATATACGCCTTCTTCGAGTATCAAATAGTCAGAAGAAATGATTCAAACAGTTATTTAATTGAAAAACCCTACCCCATCCCAATATCACTATTTGAATAAGGTTTTACTAAGGATCGCCTTTGATCATCTAAATCGGTGATGCAAAAATATAGATTGAAACAATCGAATTTCTTTTTTTCATAGAGTGAGGTTGGATAAAAAGGGTTGATGGAAAGTAAGATTTAGGCTCTTTTCGTTCATTTCATAATGAAAACGAAAATAAAAAATAGAAAAAAAAAAAAAGAAATTTACTCTAGCTATCAGATAGGATGAAGAAGTGTCATTGGACGAAATTAGGACTATTCTCTTTTGAATATTTCAAATTAATGAATCAAAAATCTTTTTCAAAAAAGCTTATCAACCAAATAAAACGCTAATAAAATAAGAAATTTCGCATTTCCTCATTTTTAGCGTAGTTTCTTATTTTTATTTAAAGCAAGGGGAATAGTGTGTATGAATCCCCCAGTCTTTATTATGACACCAATCGAATTATTTATTCGATCCAAATGAAATACAAGATAAAATAGTGAAAAACGAGGTTCAAACAAAATACATGTGTTACGTATGTAACTTGATGATTTGTTAATCAGATTTCTAGAGACACTGAAATTGAAATTGATATCTTACGTTGTCGATTAACTCTTATTATCATATGGATATAGTATAGTTTCTTATTATCATATGGATATAGTATAGTTTGAAATAACTAACTCAAATCGAAATCGTCTAAGGCAATGGATATACGATGAAAGGCACATTCACTCCCTCAATTTTACCCTTTTTTACTTTATTGCAAATTGCAAATTATTGTCATCTGGGGTCCTGCCTTATGTAAATCATAACTCGATGTAGCTCCATCTGTATTTTTTTTTTGAACTCAATTTAAGAAAAAGATATGATTAAAAATCACAAAGAAGAATCACGTTCTATCCATTGATAATTTTAAAGATAAGGCGAAATTAGTTCAAAAAGACAATTGTAATTTCAATTTCATTAGTCTCATAATTTATCTTTAGATAAATTAGATCTTTATCTAGATCTAGAAATAATAGGTATTCCCTGGGACGGAAGGATTCGAACCTCCGAATACCGGGACCAAAACCCGTTGCCTTACCACTTGGCCACGCCCCATTTTGATTTCTATTCCATAGAAATAAAGATATAGTATGGGTATTGGTTATTCGTCAATTCCAGTCCAAATATCTATGGTCTCTATTGTTCCTGGAATTTTGACACGTGTAGATATAGAATTATCTATAGATAAAACAAAACGGAATTTATTGATCATTACATATAATTCAATTACGATCTTATATGAAAGAATGATTTCTTCAATTCGCAAAAGAAAATAGAAATATTTTTGATTGGGCGAGTTCAAATTAAAAAAAAAAAGATTTAATTTTTTTTTATCTACCTTACTTTCTTACTTTCGTTATTTTTCCCATATATCAATAATAATAGAATATTATTATTATAATAATATAATATTATTATATTAAATCAACCAAAATCAAATTATCTCCAAGTAAAAAAAAAATGTTTGTTATGCTTAATATCCTTAGTTTGATCTGTCTTAATTCCACCCTTTATTCGAGTAGTTTTTTCTTAGCAAAATTGCCCGAGGCCTACGCTTTTTTGAGTCCAATCGTAGATTTTATGCCAGTAATACCCCTTCTCTTTTTTCTCTTAGCCTTTGTTTGGCAAGCTGCTGTAAGTTTTCGATAAAATTTTAAATTTTTTAATAATGCCCTAGACATTATTTTTTTTTTCGAAAAAATTCTAAGAATGGATAAGATCAGATAAGTCTTAGAGGATAGTATGAACTCTCGATTTAACTAATTCTTAGATAGCTTAGAGAAAGCTGAATCACCCGCCCCCCTTTTTTTTTCCTCGTTTTGATTCCTTTCCATTTATTAAATAATCCTATTAGTAATAATAAAATAATAAAGTAAGGGGGTAGGAAAGACTTTTTTGGAATAAAAAGTCCACTTGTTTCTTTCATTACAAAAAGCATTTTTGAAAATTCTTTTTTATTTCATTTCTAGCAACCCTTTCATTTTTATTTATTAGGGTAAAAATAAGGTAGGTATGCGGTATAAAAATGGAGAATCTATTCTCTTTTTTTTTTTCAAAACAAAAATGATCTTTTGGAGATTGTGTAATGCTTACTCTCAAACTCTTTGTTTACACGGTAGTAATATTTTTTGTTTCGCTGTTCATCTTTGGATTCCTATCTAATGATCCAGGACGTAATCCTGGGCGTGAAGAATAAAAAAAGAGGCCGTTCCTTTTACTTGCTTAATTTTAAAATGTTCTTAGGATTTTAGCGATTGCACATCTTTTTTTATTTTAATTAATAAAAAAAAAAAAAAAAAAGGTTCGAAGAATTAGAATTGCCAAGATAAATAAAAAACCGAGTTATCAACGGCAACGGAAAGAGAGGGATTCGAACCCTCGGTACGAAAAGCTCGTACAACGGATTAGCAATCCGACGCTTTAGTCCACTCAGCCATCTCTCCGAATTGAAAAAGGATAATTACTATATTAGATAGTTCCATTACCCAAAATGGAAGGCTTCAAAAAATCCCTTCTTTATCTATTTTAAGATATATTACTTTACTTTTACTATTTACATAGTATTTTACTATAGTGATATATACAACTTTAATATATACAACTTTGATAAGCAATCCCCTATTTAGATAAATAAAATAGATAAAAAAAAAGGCTCAAAAGAGATATTTCGAATAAAAAAAAGAATACCGAAAGAAAGAGTTGTTTTGTTTTCTTTGCACGGCCTGGCCTGGTCATTACCTAGCCGGGCCTTTTTTTTTTGTTCAAAATAACAAATCGTAGATAAAACGATTTTGCTTTATTTTAAATAGCAAATGCTTGGCTTGTTATTGAAACAACAATCAAATGAGAAGGCGGATTATTTCCATATCTATGATAGAGAATCAAAGTTTTATTTCTTATTATATTATTTTATTTCTTATTATATTATTATATTAGTAATTTATATAATTTATATTACTAATATTATTATTATTTTTGTAGGTAAATTAGATAAAAAAAAAAAAAAGAAAAAATAGAATTCTCGATTGTTGTGCAATCCATTTTTATGCCATGACATAAATAGTAATAGTTTTATAGAGCCCTATCCGTTTTGTCCAAAATCCTCGAAAGAACTGGGTATTTCGTTTTTTTTATTACTTATTACTACTAATTTACTAGTACTCTTTTCTTATCTTGATTACCTCGG